TTACTATTCTTTGAGTCTTTACTTTTGAATATACTAAATATACAAATATATACAAAATATACAAATTCTATTTCCTTTAGTTGAATCATAAGAACGTACTAAAATTTTGATTCTATTTATGGGTAGTATATGTATAAAATTACGTTGAACCTTTCCCGAAGCAAAACCCAGAATTAGATTTTCATTATCTAAACGAACTCGAAATATACATACCATTGAGACATAGTTCAGTAATTAAACCCTCGCGAATCCTTTTTTGTTCTTTCATTCCAGGTAAAACGGCTTTAAAGCAGCAACTAATCAAAGAGTCATAGCATAATATTAGAAACCTACCCTAGGGACTCTTTTTTTTCACAAATCTGAACATTCCGAATATGATTTCGCTATCAGAAAGATTACCATATATAACACAAAATTTCCCCGCCGATTCCTTCTATTCGAGCCTCTCGATCTGTCATTATCCCTCGAGAAGTAGAAAGAATTACAATTCCCATTCCGCCTAATATTCTCGGAATTCGTTGATAGTTAGAATAGATTCGTAGGCCGGGCCGGCTGATCCGTTTTAAATTTAAAACAGTTCTATACGGCCCTTTCCTATTTCTCTTATGTCGTAGGGTTAACACCAAAAAAAAATTATTGCTTTCCTGATGTTTTCTCACGTTTTCAATAAAACCCTCTCGTAAAAGGATTTTAACAATATTTTCAGTAATGTTAGTAGATGGAATTCGAACTGTTCTTTTTTCATTCATGTCAGCATTTCGTATAGAGGTTATTATGTCAGCAATAGTGTCTTTACTCATGATAAACTAATATTATTGTTGCCCCCGAATTTTGATATAATCAACATGCTCTATTTCTTTTTTTCTGAATTCATAAATATTTATGAATTTTAAAAGGTATATACGTGATATACAAACAATCTGCTAAGTTTAATTTCAATTAATCCATTTTATTCAAAGATTAGAACAATATATTATATCACGACATTCCCTTATAATACTTCAGGTGCTAATGAAACTATTTTAGTGAAATTAAACTGTCTTAATTCCCGGGGGATTGCGCCAAAAATTCGGGTTCCCTTTGGATTTCCTTCTTGATCAATAACAACTGCAGCATTGTCATCATATCGTATTATCATACCGTTGTCACGTTTGAGTTCTTTACAAGTACGTACAATTACAGCTCGGATCACTTCTGATCTTTCTAGAGGTGTATTTGGTACTGCTTCTTTGATTACAGCAACAATAATGTCACCGATACGAGCATATCGTCGATTACTAGCGCCTATGATTCGAATACACATCAATTCTCGGGCCCCGCTGTTGTCCGCTACATTCAAATGGGTTTGAGGTTGAATCATATCTTTTTTTTATTGGTTTTGTCTTTTTCAATGTAAAGGGTAAAAAAAAAATATTGTTTGTTCAAAACAAACCAAGAAACCTACAATTATTTTTTTATCAAAAAAATTCTTTCCTTTTTTTTGTTATACACTTCTATCCTATACCGAAAGAATGAATTGAGTTCTTATAGGCATTTTGGATGCTGCTATTGAAATAGCCCTTCTAGCTATATTTTCTGCCACTCCGCTCATTTCATAAAGTATTCTGCCGGGTTTAACAACAGCTACCCAATATTCGGGAGATCCTTTACCCGAACCCATACGTGTTTCTGTAGGTCTTACTGTAACCGGTTTGTCTGGAAATATACGTACCCAGATTTTTCCCCCACGGCGTGCATTTCGTGTCATTGCTCGCCGCCCCGCTTCTATTTGTCTCGACGTGATCCAAGCGGGTTCAAGTGCTTGAAGAGCATATCTACCAAAGCAAATACGATTACCTCGGTAAGATATTCCTTTCATTCTTCCTCTATGTTGTTTACGGAATCTGGTTCTTTTGGGGTTATAGTTGATGGTTGTTTATCAATTCCACCCATCTCTACTACAGAACCGGACATGAGAATTTCTTTTCATCCAGCTCCTCGCGAATTAAACGATTAAAAATAAAATACATGCTGAATCAGTAGATTCTTTCAAATTCCATTATCTATTAAATTAAATGGAATTTAGGTATAATGTTATAATGAATCTTTAATTTTATTTTGCGTTTTATTATCATATTGAATTTATTCAAATTTCTAAAAAAAAAATCCGCGGGCGAATATTTACTCTTTCAACATTTAGTTATAAGATTAGGTTATGACATAATCTTTCAAAAAAAAAAAATGAATTCTGGTTCGTTCCGCCATCCTACCCACCGAATCATTATGATTCCTTTTCAATAGAATCTAATGCATTCACAGGTTCTGTCGTTCCCACCACCCCACGAGTAATGATTAGGTCTGAATTCTACAACGGAGCCCCTAATGAAATTTTTTTTTTGATTTTGAGTCAACCTTCTCAGTCTTTATTGGCTCGGGGCTCTTTATTTGTGGTTTTATCCACGTATTTGTCTAATTAGGGATCAAATCAGTATTGATGCTTTAATTACATTCTTTTTTATGA